ATGGTTACCATGAGTTTTTCTTAATGATTTTTTTGAAAAGAAAAAAAAAATAAAAATAATGCCTTATAGTAGAAAGACTAATCGGTTTTTTCTTTTATGGCTCCCAACATGCCAATATTGGCACTAACGGTACGTAAATGCAACTCGTTGTTCAAACAACTATTCAGAGTTCCCAGAGCTCCTTGTAAGGCTTGTTGGAAAACTCGCTGTCGGACTTGATTAATCGCCCTTTGCTGTTCAAACTGAATCGTTTCATTTTTATAATTTTCTAATTGTTCCAAAGTCTTATAAGTTGAATTAATCAAATTCAACTTTTCTCGCTCTATCTCAGAGTATCCATTCACCCGAAACTGATCTGCTTCAATTTCCACTTTCCGTAAGCGGGCCCGGGCTTTTTCCAGCTGTTCAATGGCCCCCTCACGCAGTTCTTCTGAATTTCGAATAGTATTCAAGATTCTCTGTTTTCGATTATCTAATAAATCACTTAATGAAAGTAGATCATCTTTCTGTTCATTTTAAAACTTCCATAATCCCTTCCCGAACCAAACATGAATCTTTCGATTCATTTGGCTCTCACGCTCAATTACTTATGATAAATTATCATAGCTGATAAATTATCATAGCTTTTTTATGAATGTAATGAGCCTATCCTCTCTTCTTTATTCATAGTCAAAAAATGAATCGAATACAAAAACAAAATACTTGGAGGACTCTTCTGACAAAATAAAAAATATGTAATTGTCAGCAAAGTTGTTTCTTTTTTTTTCTTCATTTGAAATCCAAAAAACTCTTCTTACTTAATACATAAGGCATAGGTCGTCAATTCAGCATTCGATAAAACAGAGAAAATGTCCATTTTTAGAAAAAGTGGTTCAAATCATTTTATCGAAATGAGTGTTCTATATCGATAAAATATTCACTTCAAAACCATCTCTATATTAACATAGTGGTCGAAAGAGTACCATGCTGTGCCTAGACTTCAAACGGTTTGCTTTAACCATCTTAAGAGCCCCACCTTATTTTATTGGTTGCTAGAGAATCAAAGTGGATTTTCCAATGAATCACGAAATGCTGTGGTTCTTACATATAATTTCTTAAGAAGTAATTCGCGAGATCATGCACCTTTCTTTCCTAGTTATAACGGAAAAGGGTACAGCTGATTGGATACAGCCTATTCTTGAAATAAACAACTCACACACACTCCCTTTCCAAAAAAGATCAATACACCAATCACTACACTTAGATTTATTGGATTTGTTGCAAAAATATCGGTATTAAATCCGAAACTCCCGGCAGATGGCCAGTGGCCCCAAAAAACGAAAGAATCGGTTACATTTTTCATATAATCTCATCTCCTCTTATAGATAGACTAAAAAATCGACCAGAGTTCTTTTTCTATCACTTTGCTCCTCTTTGTTATTTATTCTTTTTTTTTTTCAAATCGAGTTGAAAAATATTTGAGTTATGTTATCAAGTATGAACTACCCCTTGATTGTTACAACATCTCCTAAAAAGAGTTTTCCTTGGACTACGGATGGGAAGGGTGAAAGTGAGTCGGTATACTAATTCCACATCTGCAAATCAGCCCTTCCCATAGGTTATTTTCTCAACGAATAAGGAATTGTAGGAGTGAACTATTGATCTAATTTGAAAAAGCAAACGACAAGTCCAAGTCAATAAAATAGTAAAAATACATATTATATTTTTACTATTTCTAAGATTAAATAATTAAACAAAAGGATTCGCAAATAAAAGTGCTAATGCTACAACCAATCCATAAATCGTTAAAGCTTCCATAAAAGCTAGACTAAGCAATAGAGTACCTCGTATTTTTCCCTCTGCCTCGGGCTGTCTCGCGATCCCCTCTACGGCTTGACCCGCAGCAGTCCCTTGACCAACTCCAGGTCCAATAGAAGCAAGCCCTACGGCCAATCCAGCAGCAATAACGGAAGCAGCAGAAATCAGTGGATTCATGATAAGTTCCTCGTAACAACAAAAAGAAAAAGAAATGGTTAATGATACAATCAACCACTGAATTATGACTGAATTATTCCATCGATAGCATTCATACAGTCAAAGTAACTAAGAACTTCGAGTTTTAGTAATAAAATTATTGAATCATCAGAACTACTTCGATATCTTTTTTTTTTTCATTTCTATCCACAGAGTTTTTGTGAATCCATAGAACTTTCGTTCTTCCATTTCTTGGTTCCGAACTGTTACTTCACTTCTTCCATCTTTTCTTGATTCCATCTGTTTATTCAGTCAATTCACAGCCACAACGATACAAAAGGAGAACCTCAGTAGTCGGTAAAATGAAATAAAATATATCTTTAGTTCATATATAACGAGTCAATATCTCTATCACATATACATGTCTTTCTTCCATAACGTAAACCATTAGATTCACTCAGATTTGAGAATCAATCTAACTCCCGTTTTTTGTAAATTTTTTTTCCCTTCTGTTTTCTTTATCATTATTCAAATCGAATACAATCTA